CTTACGAGAATACAGTATGGTGTGGATCAACCGGAGGAAGTATGTATAAAAGTATTTGCCCCAAGGAAGAATCCTAGAATCCCATCTGTTTTCTGGGTTTGGAGAAGTGCTGATTTTCAAGAACGGGAATCTTATGATATGTTGGGAATTTCTTATGATAATCATCCACGCCTTAAACGTATCTTGATGCCTGAAAGTTGGATAGGCTGGCCTTTACGTAAGGACTATATTACCCCCAATTTCTATGAAATACAAGATGCTCATTGAATGATAAGAAACTAATGTTCACGTATATGACACGACTCTAGATTTCAAGTCAAGGAATACTTTTACGTTCTCTTCTAGATGAAACAGAGTAACTTGATTCTAATTCGTATTTTGGATGAGCTAATAGAGGGTTCATTGATATTATTCCCCAACCCAATTTTGAAGATATTCGTTTTTGATAAGCAGAGACAATAGAATGAATCAAAAGGGTTCTGTACCATGAACTTTGTACCGCGCATATCACGTAGATAAATCCCAGAAAGTAAGATAAGTAAGAGTGAAGAAATATAATATGAAGGAAAATTCGAAATTCAACAATAAAAAAAGATCGGATTAAATTTGTACTGTATATATATGAAATACATCCTGTCTATTTTTCTCCTTCAACCCCTATAGACTAGGGTTTTTTTGGGGGGGGGAGGGGTTAGCCTTCTTGATATTTTATTTGAATTTTGAATACTTTTATTTAACTTTTTTAATACTTATTTTTTTTTTCTTTTTTTTTTTATTATTTAAATTTTATTTTAATATATATTTTATTTTCATTTATATATATATAAATGAATATTTATATAAATATATATATATTATTATATATATATATTTATATAAATATAATTCTAATATCTAATATAATATATAATTATCTAATTATAATTAGAATATTAGAATATATAATTCTAATAAATAATAATTTAATTCTAATCTAATAAATAATAGAATAAGAATAATAAAGAATAAGAATAATAAGAAATATCATAATATAATAGAAAAAAAATAGAATAAAATAAGTATAAAATATAATACTAGAAAATATATAAAAATTAAAAACTCAAAAATCTTTTTGAATAAAAGAGGTCATAATATAAACACAAAAAAGAAAAGGGAGCATAATCCAAAAATTTGACCATACATCTATTTTTGATTTTACTCATCTTAAAATGATATGGTCTATAGCTATAGACCTAGATGAATAAGTATGTATCATGCTCTAGACTATTAACGTAATTAATATGTATCCCGACCTGTCTCGATGAATTTCTATGAGTATTTTTCCGATAATTAATCATATGTCAGGAACCAGATTTGAACTGGTGACACGAGGATTTTCAGTCCTCTGCTCTACCAACTGAGCTATCCCGACCGTTTTCCATGCATCACTTTATCTTATTAGATTAGAGGGCTTGTGTTTATGTCCATAAAAAGGACAAAAAAAGTTTTACCTTACCCTGGGAATTTTTTGGTCTTAAAAAAAGGAAGACTTTTTGATATTTATAAGTGTAAGGATAACCTAACAATGTAGATTGCGAATAGTGAATAATTCAATAGTTGAGAGTCTTTGTACATACATATATCTATCTTCATTTGTACGTGTATTGCACAAAAACTTGGGCTAAACATAAAATGCTCGGATCTTTTTGTGAAAGAATAGAGTAAATGGAAAACATAGTGAATTTTGAGCCACCAATGGAAAAGAGGAAAAATACTTAGGAAGTCAAATGGGTTTTTATTGGGGATAGAGGGACTTGAACCCTCACGATTTCTAAAGTCGACGGATTTTCCTCTTACTATAAATTTCATTGTTGTCGATATTGACATGTAGAATGGGACTCTCTCTTTATTCTCGTCCGATTTATCATTTTTTTTTTTCAAAAGATCAATCAGACTCTGGAGTGAATGATTTGATCACTGAATATTCAACTCTTACTTCAATTTGGAATGGATTCACAATAACTCTTAAATTTTTCATAAAACTATTTATTTATATTAGATAAATAAATATTATGGATTCGGGTCGTGATTAATCGTTTGATATGTCAGTATATATACGTGCGTATTAGGTATATAGGATTATCCTTTCTGTAAATTAGATAGAAAGCAAAATTCCAGCTACCAACGCAATGCAATCAACTCCATTTGTTAGAACAGCTTCCATTGAGTCTCTGCACCTATCCTTTTTCTCAAAACAAGGATTTGGCTCAGGATTGCCCATTTTTTATTCCAGGGTTTCTCTGAGTTTGGAAGTTACCACTTAGTAGGTTTCCATACCAAGGCTCAATGCAATCAAGTCCGTAGCGTCTACCAATTTCGCCATATCCCCTTTTGAGTTGAGACCGAAATTCTATTGTGATTCCCTACACTTCTTTTATTTATTATTTATTATTTTATTTTTTTTTTTTTAGAAACGTCGAATTAATTAGATAGTAGATAGGGATTTCTATAGCGAAAAAGTCTTTACTGCTATTTTTTTTTGACCTATTCTCCCTCATTTTAATCTTTATCAGATGACCCATATCTATATCTATCCAATCAAAATGGATTCTATCATTGATGTATCTGCAATTCAATATGGATAAGATATATCCCATATATCTATGTCTCTCTCTACTTCATTTTTCCAGTGGGATTTGGAATACTGGAACGGTCAATATTCATTCTTCTCTTTTTTCGTGCTATTTCCTTGGTTTCCGAATGAAACCTGAGGAATCTCTCATTATGATCTTGATTGCATCCTTATCTTTTTTTCTTAGAACCGATCTGATCCGTTATAGCGCTAATAATAATAATCTAATTAATAGAATACGGTATAACTGGATTTTTTTGTATTTTTCTAATTCTAATCAAATCAAAAATTAGTCAATTCATAAATTCATATTACATTCAATTTATAATTATTAATTAATTATTTACAATATTAATTAATTTAATGTTAATAATTTTTTAATGTTAATGAATGATTATACAACTATATACTATTACGTACTATGTACTATATAATATATTACATAGTATATACTATATAATAACAGTAGAACATATGATGTTATGGCTTATATTATATATAATATGGAACTGTATGGAATGTATGGATAAGATAATAAATATAGATAATAAATAATAAATATATATAATATACAAACAAAGAATATATATATATATTATATATACAATACGTATGAGATTGAGATTGAGATAAGAAAGAAGAAAAAAATGAATTGCTAATAGTGAGGATCCTCGCGATTTCCTGAATTCCTATGCATTTTTTTGTTTTCTGTTATATGAGCCCGCTTAGCTCAGAGGTTAGAGCATCGCATTTGTAATGCGATGGTCATCGGTTCGACTCCGATAGCTGGCTTTTTCCCTGAATAAAAGATTAGAATAATTAGACCTCTACAGAACAAACAGAAAAGGTAGCCTTAACCTCGATAAATAATTTTTTATAAATTAAATTAATAATTAATTTTATAAAAATATTATATTTATTTGAATATTAAATTTTGAATATTAAATAATATAAATATATAAATAAATATAAATAATATAAAAATATAAATAATTAAATATATAAATATAATAATATATATAATAAATAATAATATATAATAATATATATAATATATAATAAATAGTAATATATATATGTATATGAGTTTATATATGATTATATATGAATTATATATGATATGAATTATATATGAGTTATTATATACTATTACACTATTATTATAGTATATTATTATTATAGTATATTATTATAGTATATATATACTATTATATAGTATATATAATATAGTAAATATAGTATATATAGAATAGATATAATATAGTAAATATAGTATGTTATATACTTACAGTATTACTACAGTATCACTATATTATAACTATTAACTATTATCTATTAATATATTATACTATAAATTATTAATATATTATTATTTTATTTAATATTATATATATATAATATAAATATAATTACATATATAAAATAAAGCATATACAATAAAACCCGTATATTGATCCATTTCATTCTTGTTTGTAGTACTTTCGTAGATTTTTCTGTACTTTGTTTATGCTTTAGTTCAGTCTTAATTTAATTTAGATTTTTCTGTCAATTTCAATAATTAAAGGAGTTTTTATGTCTCGTTACCGAGGACCTCGTTTCAAAAAAATACGCCGTCTGGGGGCTTTACCAGGACTAACTAGTAAAAGACCTAGATCCGGAAGTGATCTTAAAACCCAACTGCGCTCTGGTAAAAGATCACAATATCGTATTCGTCTAGAAGAAAAACAGAAATTGCGCTTTCATTATGGTCTGACAGAGCGACAATTACTTAGATATGTGCATATCGCTGGAAAAGCCAAAGGATCAACAGGTCAGGTTTTACTACAACTACTTGAGATGCGTTTGGATAACATCCTTTTTCGATTGGGCATGGCTTCGACCATTCCGGGAGCCAGGCAATTAGTTAACCATAGACATATTTTAGTTAATGATCGTATAGTAGATATACCAAGTTATCGTTGCAAACCCCGAGATATTATTGCTACAAAGGATAAGCAAAGATCGAAAGCTCTGATTCAAAATAATATTGCTTCATCCTCCCACGAGGAGGTGCCAAAACATTTGACTATTGACTCATTCCATAATAAAGGATTAGTAAATCAAATAATAGATAGTAAATGGATCGGTTTGAAAATAAATGAGCTCTTAGTCGTAGAATATTATTCTCGTCAGACTTGACCTAACAAAAATAACAGGGAAAGGTTTGGACAATTTTGCCCGCTTTTCGCCGATATGATATAAATATAAATATATCTAATAGAAATCTAAGTTTAAGCTAAGGGGGCTTTTTTATCCAGATTTTTTCAATTTATGTATCACAACAATTGGCAGTAAAATTCTCATTCCTTTTTCATGCTTTTCGGTATTGTTTTTTTACATACCACAGTAATTAGGAATAGAAAATCTCTATCAAATAAGGGTCTTAAATAAGGGAAGGGTCTTATAGAATAGAAATAATGGTCTAAATTGTTATTTGATACATTCTGTTAAGTAACCTTGGTGAATTAGGCGAAGGTGCAGAAACGGAAAGAGAGGGATTCGAACCCTCGGTAAACAAAAAAGCCTACATAGCAGTTCCAATGCTACGCCTTGAACCACTCGGCCATCTCTCCTACATAACATAATCTTATTATTGATCATAAACCGAGTGAATAGCGAGTAATTCATATTATTGCAATACAGGTACAACCAATCTATTCTAATTCTAATAGAAATGCAAAACTTTTTCTAAAATCTCCAAATCAAAATATTCAATATTTCTTTTACTTCTATTCTAGGTATAGGTAAAAGAATAAAAAACTTTTTTTCTTGTTAATGAAAAGAAAAGGGGGATATCCATTAATGTTTGTTAAGACGACGATCTTTTCTTATTTTGATTATATTTATATTATACCGGAAAAGACCAATGACTTAACTTAGAATAGATCAACCGAAGGATCCATATTTTATACTATGGTTACATTTAGACTATGGTTCTATAGGAATAAAAAATACTTTTCCAATCCCAGATTTCTCAATGGCAACTCCTCTAATTACCTCCCCCATAGATCTATTACAAATGGATGAATTGTTCCATAGGTTTTTCTATTTCGATTGCATAGTGTATACACGTTATACAAATAAAAAATGATGGTGACTTTATTAGAATTATTCTATTCTTTTTTTTCCTCTTTGAATCATGATCAAATCAAAACTTCTCGAGTTCTCAGAATCTGTAGTGTAGGAACATAAAGTCTTTGATTCTTAAACATAGTTAAATGAAATTAGTAATAGTTCCGTTCATTGGGATACTACAAAATTTGGATAAAATCCAATCATATTCAAATATTTCCTATCTCTCCCTGTCAAAAGGGCACAATTTGAGTGGAAAGTCTATATTTTTTTTTTAGAATTAGTCTCTTTTTATGTTATTTCGTACTGTACAATTCCTTTGTTTGTGAGATCATTTTCTCGAGGGGAAATGAGAAGAATTATAGAATGGGTTGCTAATTATGCCTAGATCTCGGATAAATGGAAATTTTATTGATAAGACCTCTTCAATTGTAGCCAATATCTTATTACGAATAATTCCGACAACTTCAGGAGAAAAAGAGGCATTTACCTATTACAGAGATGGTGCGATTTGATTCTTTTTTTTTTTTCTTTTTTTTTTAGCTATCAGTCTTACGAGAAAGCGACATATTTCAGGTTGAGGATAGAAAGAAAAAAATTATATGGAAATAAACCTACGCTTGGTGAAGGTGAAGTTTGGAGATAGAACAATGCCTTCTGTCGTGTATCCTCGATTGATGCGGCCTTAGATGCTTCAATCATCGATTTTAGTATTGAGCGAAAGGTTACACCTATAGGTTCTATATTGCAATTGCAGGTCAATCCTAGTCTACTCTACTAGTACTAATAGGTGGCATAGGGGAAGAAGCACTACACCTAGGAATCAACAAGACGAAAACTTTGTTATAAATTACCCCTTTTACTTATTGGTATCGGGACTAAGAAGAATGGTTGGGACAACAAACATCCATCTCGTTTGTATTTTGGATACCCGTATAACCATCGAAGATCGTTGAAGTGACTAATTCCTGGAAATAGGGGCGTTAGGGACAAAGAAATTGTTGGAGTTACCATTTCTATCTAACACTTATATGATTGGTGTTAAGAAAAAAACCTCTTGCGGGAAGGATGGCTAGAGATTTCTTGTAAAAATACCAGCCCCTATCAGTTCATAAAAGGATATTTATTTTGGATCCCACGAATTATTCCTTTTTTTTTTTAATACTATGCACAGAAAGGAGGAGCCGTATGAGATGAAAGAAAATCTCACGTACGATTCTGAAACGGGGATTCTTTGAATAGAATGACGACCGTAACGGATGTCGGCTCAATCTGAAGGAAATTACGCGGAAGCTTTACAAAATTATTATGAAGCTACGCGATCAGAAATTGATCCCTATGATCGAAGTTATATACTCTATAACATAGGCCTTATACACACAAGTAATGGAGAACATACGAAGGCTTTGGAATATTATTTTCGAGCACTAGAACGGAATCCATTCTTACCACAAGCTTTTAATAATATGGCCGTGATCTGTCATTACGTGCGACTATCTCCACTATAGACTATAGAAAGAAGGAAAAAGGGATCAAATCATTAAATTAAATACTAGAAAAAAAAAATAGGCTTTCTACATATGCATCGTCCAAAGCAACGATTTTTATAAGCTGTAGCAAAAAAAGAGATTTCACGGGAACAAAATACCAAATATGAAGAAATGGGTGTGGCCTATATACTTTTTCTATGGATAAAGGATCGAATTGATAGAAGAAAAGAAGCACCGTAAAGATCAATTAGCGAGGTTCTCAGTTAATACAATAAGAACTGCTTATTT